TCAGATACATAAGAATTGTATAGGAACCAAAATAGTCTTTTATTTTCTTTTGAAAAAACATAAATAGATTTATTTGGAGTAAGGGGAAAACTATTCCAATTAGAATATCTGTGAAGAAAGAATTGCAAAAAATACAAAAGAGGAACATCTTGAATGCGATATTGAAGGATTTGAACCAAGATCTCCATATGGATGGGATGGGGTATTAGTATATCTGATACATAATTTAAATGTGATAATTTGTCCTCTAAAAAAGGAAAAACGGAATGAATAGATCGTAAATTATGAGATTTTGGTATTTCTTTTTCTTTGAATTTGAAATAGGATACTAATGGCAACAAGAGTGGAATTTCTGCAATAATTGCAAACCCTTCTGATATCATTTGAGAATAAAAATGAGAATCCAAAAAATTGTTGTGGTGGTGACCAACAAATCGATTTTGGTTAGAATCATTAACCAAGGAAAGAAAAAAATTCTGTTGATAGATTCGAATAATTAAACGTTTCACAAGTGCTAAACTGGATTTACTGTCATAACCAAAAACTTCAGGAGGTTCATAAAAAATCGAACCATTTACATTTAAACCACGATCATGAGCAAGTGCATAAATATACTCCTGAAAGAGAAGGGGGTATAGGAAGGATTGTTGCTTAGATCTATCCTTTTCGAAATATCCTTGTAATTCTTCCATTTAGTTATATTTCTACTTGAACCATAAGCAAGAACATTTCTTAGGTTATCAAATAATACATAGTACAATATGGTCAGAACAGAATATATATTAGATATATAGTAAGAAAAAATATATACCCCGGAAACGGGTAGTCCAACCAACGGATTCTTTTCCTCTCTCCTTATATTCAATTGATTTCTCTTCGTTATAATTAACGTTATAATTACAAGAGGATAAAAAAGACTTTATTTTTGCAACCCAACAGCTCTTTTGATTTTGGAACAAATTATTTTTATCAGTATACTGTTTCTTTTACACATTCGTTTCCAATCTATGGATAGATATAGTTAGGATTTATTAAAAAATAAAAAGAATCAACGATCCACTCACAGGTGAACCCTTTATCACATCAGGCACTAATTTTTTTTAACGTCTAATTAGATCGGGTAATTATTCAAATTAAGAATATAAGCTCGTTGCTTTTTTTTACCAGAATTGGAGCCATGGGGCTCTATCCATTTATTCACTAGACACAACTATAAATGAAATGTTAATTTTTTTGTCCTCCTTCACAAATCAAAATACAATTTTGTAATGATCCAGTAAAGATAAACTCAAAATTATATCCAAATTCCACTAAAAAAAAAGAATAGAATGCCCTATTCTCCTTTTTTTTCTTAATTATTTCATTACGACATGCTGTTTTTTCCATTCATTACCTTTCGTTTCGGGATCAGTCGTAGTCTTATATTATAGACTCTACCAATAGTCTGGACGAATCCGTTACTTCACCCAACAATGTGTAAAAGACCATAGTCGCAATTAAAAGCCGAGTACTCTACCGTTGAGTTAGCAACCCCAATAAATATGTAGATATGATAAAAAATCAATTGAATTGAACAGCAAAACCATCAAAACATTGAACTAACAAGAAATTTAAAAGAAATTAGGGTCAATTATAAAGACCAAAATAAATACTAAATTGACAGACGATACTCATTTTTTTTTTTTTCATTAAGAAAATACGTCTTGTATAAACGGAAATTCGACAAAAACCCATCATTTAACTGAAGTGAAGAAAAAAGCAATAGCGGGTCGGGAAAAAAAGATCCATTTATCTACGATCGATCAATTATATTTCTTCGATACACCATTGTCAATATGAATAGAACGTTCAGAAAACAAACGAATTTAATAAGGATTAATAAGGAAATCAATGTGTTGGATTGGCACAACATAAAAAAGAGATTTAGATGAAAAATGAAGGAAGAGGTGGAAAAAAATATAGGGGTTACTCAATCAATAGAGGTCCAATAAGCAATATTTACCATTTGTTTCTTGGTGGATTCCCCTACAAAAGGAAAAAAAAAAGAGGAATGACTAGAATAAGAAAAGAGCAATTTGTAGGTAAATAATTACACAAAAATGGATACTAGTTATCCCTCCCTTTTTTATTCATTCTTTTTTTCTTTCATTAACTCGAAATTCTTTCTTGAAATAATTCCGCCTTCTTTAAAATATCATGAACAGTTCCTGTAGGTTGAGCACCTTTTTCAAGGAAGTATAGAATAGCGGGAACATTTAAATAAGTTTGATTCTGTATCGGATCGTAAAAACCTACTTTTCTAAGATCTCTTCCTTCTCTTCGGGATCGAACATCAATTGCAACGATTCGATAGATCACTCATTGGGATAGATGTAGATAAATAATGCCCCCCCTAGAAACGTATAGGAGGTTTTCTCCTCATACGGCTCGAGAAAAAATGATTCCAATTTCTGTATATAATAGCAAATGGATCCATAAGAGCATGAATTAGACTATGATTTGAGTCATTTTTTTGTTCTTCCCTACAGAAAAAGAAAAAAAAAAGAAATATCATTTGTACTCATAACTCAAGTTGGATAATTGGGAAAGAGTTCGAAGGAAAATCCTTCGACATTTATTGAGTCGTCTCTAACCTCTTTTGTTTATCTCGAATCTCTTTTTTTTACTTATTCTAATAAAATTATTGAGACAATTGAAAATTGTGTTTCCTTGTTCCGTAATCCTGTCTTTTTGCTTTGTGAAATCCTTGGGTTTAGACATTACTTCGGTGATTCTTACTCTTTTCAATTCAAAATGGCAGCAACATACCTTTTGTTTTTTCTTTGGAAAAGTAATATGAATGATGGATTCCTTTGTACTTTCTCTTACATCGAACAAGTCTTCCCAATTCCGACAAATTTTACTTTCTTTTGTATTTCAAATTTAAACAAGTTTGAATTTGAAACTTTCGATTTATATATTAAGGATATACTTACAAAGTTGATCTAACTTATTAATTGTCACTAACCCTAGATTCTTCCCCCCGATAAATGAATCAATACTTTTTACTCGAGCTCCATTATGTACTATTTTGATTTCTCCCCAACACAAATTGGGTTCTTATCGGGAACAGAACAAACCATGTCGAGTCAAGAACATCTTCATTCCTATAGAAAATGGTGGATGTAAGAATCCACAACGGATCATGTCTTTCAAGTCGCACGTTGCTTTCTACCACATCGTTTCAAACGAAGTTTTACCATAACATTCCTCTAATGAAATTTCGAATCCGTATGGAATTGATTCAATATGGAATCATGAATAGTCATTGGCTCAACCAAAATAATCTATACTTTCTATCTTTACTCTCTCTCTACAGAAAAATAGTTATCCATATAGAGAAAGGGGCTCATTTCTTTACCCCCTATTCCTATTCTATCATACATATGAATGAAACATATTTCTAAAAAAGACGAATAAGGGAGTTTACTTAAGTAACTAACTTCAGTATCAATAGAAATAGTACAAGCATACCCTGAATAATGTGAATAATTCACTCCAAATTTCTTTTTTGAACTCAAATAAATATCTTTATTTCCACTCGTATTTAACATTCGATTACATTTTCAAGAAAAAAAAAAAGGAAAGATATAAATCTTTGTTTCTGATGGAGACGATCTGGGACGGAAGGATTCGAACCTCCGAGTAACGGGACCAAAACCCATTGCCTTACCACTTGGCCACGCCCCATTTCGATTTATATTCGACACTAATAAACACTAATATTCGTCTTGATTATTCGTCAATACAAACCAAAATATGAAAAATATTCTTGCTAGGATTCAACACATGTAAATATCGAATAATAAAAACAATTTTATTGATCATTACATAGAATTCAATTAAGATATTGTATGAAACTATAATTCCTTGTATTCTCATTTGAGAATGAAAAGGAGGATTTTGGATTTGGGAGGTTTCGAAGAAAAAGTAGGATTTTTTACCCGCCTTTTTGAAGCTTTCCCTCATAAAAATAACTCAATCAAAATCCAATTTTCTAATCTACAAGAACGAAATGTTTGTTATGCTTAATATCTTTAGTTTCATCTCTATCTGTCTTAATTTGACCCTTTATTCGAGTCATTTTTTCTTCGCCAAATTGCCCGAGGCTTACGCCTTTTTCAGTCCAATCGTAGACGTTATGCCTGTCATACCTGTACTCTTTTTGCTCTTAGCCTTTGTTTGGCAAGCTGCTGTAAGTTTTCGATGAAAGGAATCTTTCCTATTCTGCGAAATTCGTGATTTATTCGAAAAAAAAAATTCGTTAAAATTCCTTTTTTTTTTGGGGGGGGGTGGAGGAGCGTCATGTCAAAATAGTATACATGTCAAAATAGTATATATGATAAAAAAAAAAAAAAAGGCAATCTATTTCCTTTTCAAAAAAAAAAAAAGATCTTGGAGATTGTGTAATGCTTACTCTCAAACTCTTCGTTTACACAGTAGTAATATTTTTTGTTTCTCTCTTTATCTTTGGATTCTTATCTAACGATCCGGGACGTAATCCTGGACGTGAGGAATAAAAAAACTGTTTTTCCCTTTTCTTTCTTTTGTTTCTTATTTCTTTTTTTATGTATTCTATACATTTCCCTATGATGAAAAAAGAAAGAGATTTCAAATTTTTTGAATTAGAAAGTCTGAAGTGATCGGAGGGAGCGGAGAGAGAGGGATTCGAACCCTCGGTACGAATAATTCGTACAACGGATTAGCAATCTGTCGCTTTAGTCCACTCAGCCATCTCTCCCAATTTTCAATTGAAAAATTTTTGTGTGATGTGACACGCGAAGTAAAGGTTGATAAAAACCCCTTTTTCCTTATTTATTATTATGATATAATAACATAATGATAACAATATATTCTAAATGGATAACATCTTAAATAAGATATCGACAAATTTGATCCGGAATTCAATTTCGATAATGATTCGAAAGAGATATCTTATCTCTCAATAGAATAGAGATAGA